GTGTAATGAATAGAGATCTCCCGCCAGCAGTCTTCTCTTCCTATCACTTCACTTCGTTCGAGAAATCTTATCTCATCGGACCTCACCGGGCCGGGCGAAGGGGAAAGAAGGGATGGGTGGTCCGGGAACAACAACGGGAGAGGGCTCGTAGCCCCCCCTCTCCCTCTTCCCCACGCCTATTTGTTCCCCCAGCCCCGGAGAGATGCAGAACTCTTTTTTTTTGAAGAAAAAGATGAATAGATAGAGCCATGATACATTCCGGAATATTGTAAAGGTAAATAGACTCTTTTCGTCCCCCTTTCGATGTCTGCCTGAGGACCTATGTGAATGTTTTGGAATGGAGATGTTCGCCTTTTGTAACAAGTAGACCCACGATACGGACTAATAGATGTTCCTACTCTTACCCGTAAGTAAGATCTATTCATAGTTGGTCAGTCCCCCACGGCACGGCTTCTCGCTTTTCATGAATGTGTCTCCCCCTCTGCTTATGTGAGTTTGACCCGCCTTTGACTCTGCTTGCTTTTTACTCCCTATGAGCCGTTTTACGACCTGACTTTTTCGGGGGGTCGGCGGGACATGGGGGCCTCAGCTCATGCATCGGTTTACCGAAATCACCTCCGCTATCCCACTTCCTTCTATTCAAAAGGCGAGCAGCCCTTAAACAAAAAGGCCCTAAGAGGGCTCTTCTTTATATATTACATAAGCCCTAAAGTAGGTAGCCCTGAAAGCCGAACTCGGCAACTTGTTAGGAGTAGGTTTTGGCTTGCCCCTTTCTATGTTATTAGTAAAGCGCTAACGCGCCCCTGCAATCAAACTAAAGCGCTAACGAGCAAGAAAGGGAGGACAGGTTGGTTTGAGGACCCGTTGGTCAAAGTCAAGGGGGATCGAGATTCAAGTAATCGTAATTTCCTATCACTCACTCAAGCTAATTGCATTTCCTCAGTTAAGCTCTTCCAAATCGGTTTGGCACCTCGATATCGGCTTTTCTCCACCTGGGACTGGCTGTACTATGTTCCAAGGAAAAGGATTTTCTTACTTACTCCCCTCCTCTCCTTAACAGTCGAGTCTCCTTCGGACCCTGACTTAAGAGCTTTAATAGCTTAGCTCATCTTCGGGCATTTCGCCGTCTTGGTTGGTCGACAAGAGGGGTTGGGAATAGGAATAGTTTAAGAGCGAAGCAAACCTCCGGTGAAGGAGAGGAACCTTCGAACTTCAAAGTAAGAGCGAGGAGGAAGAAAAGGCCATTTACTATAGATAGTCTGCCAGAAAAGATTCATGATTTGGAAGCCCCTATACTGATAAAGCCTGACCAGAAAGACTTTGAGCTTGCTTTTACTTTGGTTGCTTTACTTAGTAGGGGAGGAAAGCGACCCTCAGAATATGGTCTACCTTACCCCGTCTCGGGCTTTCTAGATCCCTCAGAACATAGTCTTTCCAGCCTTTCCGGAGGTTCCGAACCTATGATATTTCACCGGGCTTTCTTTTGTGAACTCTTTCGGTACTGCCCCACTGGCTCTTGATCTTGAAGGTGTGCTGGCTGATGAATCTCTTTCCGGGTTCTCTCTATCTGCCTTTCCTGGGTCCTGAAGTTCATTCTAGTCTGGCAAGGATGGAGGTTGAAGGAGAGTTGAACGAAGGGTCTACTCAAGCGAATGAGAGCGAGCAGAATAACAATAAGAGAATAGCCGTCCAATGGGTCTTTCACTTTCAAATCGATATGAGATCTGAAGCCTTCATAAAATAGGGCATTCCTTAGCTTGACTTTAGAAGAGAAGGTAACCATATTCAAAGACGCAGCCATAGAGTATGAGCCTTCGTTGCTACTCTACTACTTATTTATAGCTATAGTTATCGCCCGATCCCGTATTAAGCCAGAGATAGATAGGGGGGGCAGGAAAGCAAGCGAAAGGAGGAAGGCTAGGAATGAATTAGAGCTGAGGAAACTCTTTAAGTTAAGCTCCGTTTGATAAAGTAAATAAAGAAGTTAAGCCCTTTAAGTTAAGAAGAAGCCGAGGCAAGCAAGAAGTAAGCCGTTTGGGGAAAGCTTTAGATTGGCTCATGCGAGAAGCGGAGGGAACCGAAGGTTGGGTTGGCTCAAGAGAATCCTTTACAGCCTAAGCTCAGAATGAATCAGAACTTGGGAGAAGAAAGACTCACAAGACAAGGCCTTTGGGCTTAGAATAAACCATTAAGGGGAATCGAACTATTCCATTCAAGCAAGTAAGGGTATGGTTAAAGTAAGATGCGGAAGGTTCTTGATATCGGGTAGGTTCCATCGTCATCTGTCGCCTTATTCTAGTTCTAGCTAGCTGGTGCTGCTTGAAATGCTACATAAGGAAAAGGTTCAGAAGGACCTCCAGCTTGTATGGTTTACCGATTCTTTCTGCACTTCCCGGAAGATCCCTTCGTTTAAGAAAGAGCTCTCGCTCGCTAACCCTTCAACTATCCTCTATTTATTATATTTATATGTCCTAGCCAGAAAGAGATTCATTTGATGCCAAAAAGACCGCTTTTTCATGCCTTAAATCAATCCCAGGGAAAGAGGCCAAAAGGCTTTGACTAATAAATAAGAGTTTTAGGAACTTTTGCACTTGAAATTGTACTGATCCTTTATATGTTCATTTCATTATTACATTATGCCTCGCTTAGAAAGCTTTCACCAAGCACCGATCTCCAGGCTTCAGGCAAAAGTGAGAGTCCTAAAGCAGTCTGATTTGATAACCGGGGTAGTAGTCAGTCAATAGTGAAGTTCATCTTGTCTTCCTTCTGAAAGTAAAGCGAAGAGCGAAGTCAAGTAAGTATGATTTGGCTAAAGTAGTAAAGACGCCTATAGACGAGGAGGTCCGCAGGCAAAATGAACGGAATGAAAGTGACGTGTCCTGAGGATTAGACCTGCTAAATCATATCATTTGCTTAAGACAGCTCTGCCGCTTACTCTGACTGGGCTTCATTCGGCTTCTCGGTCGGATTGGTAGCTCGAGAGCCATCACTCCTCAATAAGCCCTTGCTGCGAAACTCTAAGCGGATCCTTAGCCCCCTTACTCTATTTAGGGGTCCCCTCCCCCTCGGACGGAGTAAGAGCACCAGAAGAGCAAGAGAAGAGCCGGTTTTAATTGAATCCCTTGCAGCGGTTTTACTTTTCTTCTTTCGAGGAAGAGCTGATCGATAAACAGAACCGTATCAAGACCTAGTAGCGGTTGAAAGGAAAGAGCGCTGGGCGTGGTTTTCTTTGAAAATGAGTGAATATCCTCGATCTCTCTTCGGTTTGGGAGCAGGCTGTTTCACAACTTCTACTTCAAAGCAGCTTTTGTTTAGATAATTAGGGTAGCTAATATATTTTTCGTTTTTTTATGTATCTTTGTTCATATCCATATAAACACACACACACATCACATTGTCTCCCTTAGCCAAAAGGTATAAATATTTCCGGCTAGGTAGACTACAAAAGATGAGTATAGGGATGAAATAGCATACCACCTCATTAGCTATGACACAACAGCTAAGTCGTGGTTGCTTCGATTATCTGAAGGTATCTTAGATGGAACTGTCGAAGGAGGAGAGGCTAATAACAGAAAAATAAAACAAAGTTCCAACAAAGATGGGAATAATCAGGTGAGAAGTAATGAAGATAGGGTAGAATAAAACATATCAGGGCAGCCCGTGCAAGCATTACCTGAGATAGAGGATGAAGTGGTGGTTCGACCGCTCCAGCAGGAACTCTTGGAGAAGATTACCAGTGAAAATGCCAGCTCCAGAACAAGGGACTCATAGCAGAATTGCTCGAAATCGAACGACTTGGAAGTTAATATAGGCTAGATCAACAATCGGTGATCATTGCTATTGCGGGGTAGGGGAGAGATATATGCTCGATCGACTGATTCATGACTTCTGGACGAATAGGCTTTCCTTGCTTGGGTCGCTTCTGGAATAAATAGTGTATATAAAGTGATAGTTCTCTGTCGGGTGTCTTGGTATTGGATCGCTTTCTCTCTCTTTCCCTCTGTAGGGTTCTACTGACCAAGGGCGAGTAGCTTCCCGTCCCGAACTTTTACCAGACGAAACTTGAGTAGAAATGGGCTTGGCCAATAGCAGCTTAGGAGAGCTGTTCTAGTAACAGTAAGTGACTCTTTCTTTTGATGATGACCTGACTGATAAATGCCCCCTTGTTGCTCACTGACACCCTTAGTGGGATTGTCGATAAGCAAGAGCAAGAAGCAAAAAGATAGGAAAAGCTCGTTGTTTGCTGTCAATAAACAAGGGGGTATGGCTACCACCTTAACCCTTGGGACCTTCTTCACTTCGCTTCTTTCTATATGATAATATGCACCGAGAAGAATAAGGTAGGACTGGAACCCATAATTCAATAAAAAAAGACTCGGGGTCGTTGATTTACGGTTTGGAATCTTTTATATAATTGACTAAAGCTATGAGATAGGGTTTGGAATTGATCCGGAACAAGATCTTTATGATGATAGTATATATAAGGTAAGGTAGGAATAAGACCCTCTAGTCGAATCAATAATCAATAATCCAATGTGGAGATCAAGCCAGTCAAACTAAAGAAAACAGTTGAGTTGACAGATATGGGCTAGGGTACAAGCCCACAAGGCAAAACCCGATGCGGCGCAATACATATGCCCAGTAGCGGTGGGAATTATCTTTTTTTCAGTTATCCTCGTTTCTTGCTTTAGTTTGGAAGAGTAAGGCAGCAGCATTTAGTCCACCTCCTGGGGCATGAGTTAAGCATATGTCCTTCGGGAAAGTGTAAAAGTGTAACCCGAGGGCATGGTATGGCTTTGTTCTTGGTGTTGTTTAATAGATGTCGAGTGCCTAAAGGGGACGTGTAACACGAACAGCCCTCTTCTAGCTAGGCGCGTGTATATGTAAACAACCTCCGTGAACAGAGGCTTTGTCAGTTAATTAGAGTGTGATAACCCTCTCGACTTTGGATTCAATGTGTTCAGACTCGTGTGTTGGTGTGAATGTGTAAGAGCCGTGGCCTATTTATTTTTCTTCTTCTTCGGGTCCAGCCCCTTGATTCACTGATCAGGTTCCAATTTCAGTGATCATGGCGATATGTCCCCAATTCCTCAAAGCTACTGCCAATGAAAAATGATCGCGTAATATTTTTTTTTTTTCAAATGCATCGCGTTCAAGGAGTAGCAAAGTTATGCCCCATCAGCGTTTACCAAGCGATAAGCTTAGCTCGAGTAAGCAGCCGATCCGATATAACATAAAAAAGGTTTTCTTAGTTTGGTCGGACTTTTCCCCGAGGATGAGGTTCTCGTGACGGGTTAGTCTTCTTTAAGACCATATCACCAGCTTTGAATATCCTTTCAAACACCTTAAAATAGTGGGCTCTGGATATATGCCTTTTGATTGGCTGGAGTGTGTTCAACTGCCTTTAAGCGTAGTTCATGCAATAGCTCTAGTTGTGCTAGAAGAGCTCTTTGATGTTCATCAACAGGAATGGGCTTCTTGTTCTCATACGGGCCTCCCGCTTTCATGGTGATCTCGGGCTCGACCTGGAAAATGCCGGCGAGGTAAGTACTAAACTCGGTTTGATTGTATGATTCCTCACTAGTACGGGCCTTACCATGGTAACTAAGCAGAATTGAAGAGTCAGAGTGACTTATCGCATTCTTTCGGACGAGAGCAGATGGAGAGGGAGATCGGGATTCTTCTTCCTCCAGAATAACACAGCATTGGTCGGATGATTTATCTGGTGGGAACTCGACGATTGGCCCAGTAATGGCTTATGATCTTGTCATCCTTCCCGGGCTCTTGACTTGGTGCGTCCTTCCCTTGATAGCCGAGCCCTTCCTTGGATTCCCGAGGGTTAAGGACTTGTCACTCTTTGACTCTTCAGGCGGCTCATCGCTGAACAGAACACAGGTCTTGCCTTGATAAGGAAAGTTGATGCACTGATGATAGACTGATGGTACAGACTTCGTTTGTTCGATCCAGTGTACTATCAGATTTGGGGTGAGATCTCGGGGATGGATATTCCGGGAAAGGATTGAATCATGGAGACCTGGGACCTTGGCAAACCTAAGCTGCTTGTCCGGGATCACTTGGATATATGAGAACATCCTAGCCCAACTCTCGAGGGGCAGTGAACTGCTTTGAAATCTGCAGCCTGGAATGGAATCCTCCCCCTTCGTGTGTTTCTTTCGCTACAATGATGGCTTACGCCATAAGCTATCCAAGGAAAAATAGATTTTTTTCTTTATTTGCTTACCATCCGCTATCGATGGAGGGTAGGGTCCTCCAGGGACGGACTTCTATCTTCTTTCTTATGCACTTATTGTTGTTCAGCTAAGTCGTCTTGTGTAGGACCCCTTCGACGCTTCTTTCGCTGTATACCCCCTCCATCCTTCGGAGGTGGAAGAAAGGGTACTAACAGGGAGTATTGAAGCTTACGTGCACTCGAAGAAAAGTACGAAAATGCGAGACAGAATCTAATTAGATTATGCCGAAGTGCGGAAGCTAGAGCCAATCCGGTAGATGCAGCAAGGATTCTAAACCAGCGCAACTCATTAGAGAAAGGATCGTCATACCGGAGCTAAAGGCAGATCTCGGAAAGCGGGCATTATAGGGATCTTTTGTTATATCTTTCGCTTGCCATAAGAAAAGATTTGCTATGAGCACACATTTCATTTGGCCTCCCTCCCGCAGGTCGTACGGGGCGTTTCGCCGGAGTTCACGGCGGTCTATTCCCTTTTCAGATTGAGTTGATAGGGGCCTTTGGCTAACGTACGTGCAGGGGTCTGCCAGTCAACTACCTTCTCATCTAATGAGGTTTTCAGTACCACGAGTCCGTCGGTCGTTGTGTGGGTGGACTCGATTTCTTCCGGTTTAAGCAATCCCTCTTTCTCATGTTTCACCATATGGATTACCTATCTTTCGGTTTCCTCCCTTCAGTCTCCTTTAGCTCTGGTGGGCGTGGTTCTGTAGTTCTTCTGACCTTCCTTCATGTCGTAGCCTTAGCTTATCGACGGGTCTTGCATTAGAACAGCATTTTATTTGACTCATGCCTTGGAGAAGAACGTTCTTTGTTTGAGTTTTAAGTCGTTACCTTGCGGGAGCCACCTGGGCGAGACCCTTCTCTTCTTTATTATTTCCATATGCTATGTTGAATCACTTGTGAAGTCGACTTCACTTGACCGTGTCTGCTTCAACTTCACCCTAGACTCGTGTCCTGTAGTGTAGCAAGATTAACAAGTGGTCGAGTGAATTTATGAACGAGCAACTCTTATAAGCAATCCCTTTCTCTTTTTGGATTCTTCCTCCACTCACCTCCACGGGCGAATATAGTCTACTACACTCTTTCTTGGCTAGTGTAGTAGACTATATTATAGGTCATTCGGAAGGGCTCCGTATAGTTCTATTTTGGGGCGTAACGTTGTGGTTGTTCCCTCGACTGACCGAGAAAAACAAGTTCCAGAGGCATCTTCCATTCATATCGATTTGGGTTTTTCCGCACCATATTTTGATCTG